TAACTGTCTCAATTCCCGCGCGATCGCACCAAAAATTCGAGTTCCCTTTGGATTCCCTTCTTGATCGATGACAACTGCAGCATTGTCATCATATCGTATTATCATACCGTTGTTACGTTTGAGTTCTTTACAAGTACGTACAATTACAGCTCTGATCACTTCTGATTTTTCTAGAGGTGAATTTGGTAGTGCGTCTTTGATCACAGCAACAATAATGTCACCGATATGACCATATCGTCGATTACTAGTCCTTATAATTCGAATACACATCAATTCTCTGGCTCCGCTGTTATCTGCTACATTCAAATGGGTCTGAGATTGGATCATATCATTTTTGAATTTGTTATTTCAATGCAAAGAAAAAAAAAAGAAATATTGTTTGTCCAAAATCAAAAAGAGACTTGCGATTTTTTTTTTCATCCCCAAGGTCTTTTTTCTTTTGATTCTATATACTTATCCCGAAATAACGAATTGAGTTCGTATAGGCATTTTGGACGCGGCTATTGAAATAGCCCTTCTAGCTATATTTTCTGCTACTCCACCCATTTCATAAAGTATTCTACCCGGTTTAGCGACAGCTACCCAATATTCGGGGGATCCTTTCCCAGAACCCATACGCGTTTCTGTGGGTCTTACGGTAACGGGTTTGTCGGGAAATATACGTACCCATATTTTTCCACCGCGGCGCGCATTTCGTGTCATTGCCCGACGTCCCGCTTCGATTTGTCTAGATGTGATCCAGGCGGGTTCAAGTGCCTGAAGAGCGTATTTACCGAAACAAATACGATTACCTCGATAAGATATTCCTTTCATTCTTCCTCTATGTTGTTTACGGAATCGCGTTCTTTTAGGGTTATAGTTGATGGTTCTTTCTCTACTCCATCTCTACTACAGAACTGAACATGAGAGTTTCTTCTCATTCAGCTCCTCGCGAATGAACTGATTCAAATAAAAAAATCTATACATATAAATATATATTTATATGTATTATTTATATGTATAGATTTTTTTAATATCTATATTTAATATCTATATATTGTATATATTTATATTTATTTAACATATTTTACTAATATATTTTTTATATTTTTACTAATATATTAGTAAAATATTTTTAGTAAAATATTTAGGTTAGAAATTTAGGGTAGAAACAATTTTTTCTATTTTTAGATAATGTCGTTTTTGTTATAACATAGTGTTCTAACGAATCTTTATTTATTTATTTATTTATTTTTATTTATTTAAAAGATTTAATTTATTTAAAAGTCTTTATTATTATGATATTAGATTCCTTAAAGTTTAGGAATCCAATAACATAATAATCTTCGCGCGCGAATATTTACTCTTTCAATATTTACTTCAATTTGTAGGGTTGACCCATCATCTCTCAGAATAAATAGATTGTTTCCTGGTTCGTTTCGCCATCCCGCCCAATAAATCATTAAGATTTGTTTTTAATGAAATAAATCTTATGTATTCACCGATTCCGTCGTTCCTATCACTTCTTGATTAATGGTTAGGTCTTACTTTGCTTTGACAGCGGAGCCCCTAAAAAAATCCCCTAATAAAATAATGAAATTTGATGAAATTAGTTCTTGAGTCAATCTTCTCAATCTTTATTGGCCCGAGGCTCTTGATTTTTTTTTGTTCTATGAACAGCGAATAGCTTCCTTAAATTTGAATTTGAATTGAATTTTCAATTAATTCAAAATTAATTGGTATTGATGCTTTATTACCTTGGCTTTTATGAGATGACTCATAGACCTTACATATTGGAATCCTATATCATTGATATCTTTTTTTCTTTCTTTCTCTCACCTTTTCATTTATCCACAATATTTTATATTTTGCTTTACAACTTATAATCAGACTTTACAACTTATAATCAGATTGGTTTTTCTTTTGTTTTGTTTATGCAAAAAGTATTTCAATTACTATAATGATAATGATATGACCAATATAGTCATATCTTGACTTCTTCTTTAGATCCAGATAATGCGAAGCGATGAGTTGGGTTATTAGTTATATACTTATTAGTTCATAGTATGGGTTAATCCATCTTTTTTTATCATCCTGATCCTAAAAATAAAAAACCAACGAGTCGCACATTAAGCATAGCAATTATATCAAATTATCAATAGAATTTCTTATTTTATTCAACCTTATAGAATTATAATTCTAAGGCTAGAACGTAAAAATGACAAGTTAAATAAGGATCTTCTATTTCTTGTTCTTATCTACACTTCTATTTCTTGTTCTTATCTACAAATATCCAAATTTTTATGCCTAATACCCCATATACAGTCTTAACTGTATAGGAACAATAATCAATTTTAGCTCGAATAGTTTGTAGAGGGACCCTACCTTCTCTAATCCATTCGACGCGTGCAATTTCTTTTCCGTCAAGACGCCCTGCAATTTGTATTTGAATTCCTTTTGTATCCGTCTGTTCAGTTAATTCAATTGCCTTTTTTATTGCTTTGCGAAAAGAAATTCTATT